AAGTGAATATAGGTGCTCGTCGTTTATTGGTATTGGCGGGAGGTGAACCTTATGATAAAGAGTGACCCGGATGTAGAAGTATACGCTTTAGGGCAACATATACGTATGTCTGCTCATAAAGCGCGAAGAGTAATTGATCAGATTCGTGGGCGTACCTACGAAGAAACACTTATGATACTAGAACTCATGCCTTATCGAGCATGTTATCCCATTTTAAAATTAGTTTATTCGGCAGCAGCAAATGCTAGGCACAATAGGGGTTTCAACGAAACGGCTTTAATCATTAGTCAAGCCGAAGTTAATGAGGGTACTATCATTAAAAAGGCAAAACCCCGGGCTCGAGGGCGTAGTTATCCGATAAAAAGGCCCACCTGTCATATAACTATTGTATTGCAAGATATATCTAAAGATAAAAACTATTTCATATGGTTAAGAAAATATGGATGGGTATATAAAGATAAGTATACAGATGTCAGAGAAAGGTATCTATATATGTTGGATTTTGAGCGATATTATAACAAAAGGATGATGATATGGGCTAATAGAGAAATGATATGGCCTTATAGAGACAGCGAGGTGTTATGGGACAAAAAATAAATCCACTAGGTTTCAGGCTTGGTACAACCCAAAGCCATCATTCTGTTTGGTTTGCACCATCAAAAAGTTATTCCGAGGGTCTCCAGGAAGATCAAAAAATACAGGATTATATCAAGAATTATGTACAAAAAAATATGAAAATATCCTCCAGTGTCGAGGGAATTGCACGCATAAAGATTCAAAAAAAATTGGATCTTATCCAGGTCATAATATATATGGGATGCCCAAAATTGTTAATAGAGGGCAGCCCGCGAGGAATCGAAGAATTACAGAGCAATGTACAAAAAGAAATTAATTCTGCGAACCGAAAAGTTAACATTACTATCAAAAAAGTTGCAAACCCTTATGGACAGCCTATTTTTCTTGCAGAATATATAGCCGTACAATTAAAGGATAGAGTTTCATTTCGAAAGGCAATGAAAAAAGCGATTGAATTAGCTGAACAAGCAGATACAAAAGGAATGCAAATACAAATTGCAGGGCGTATCGACGGAAAAGAAATTGCGCGTGTCGAATGGATCAGAGAAGGTAGGGTTCCCCTACAAACCATTCGAGCGAAAATTGATTATTGTTCCTATACATTTCGAGATATCCATGGGGCATTAGGAATAAAAATTTGGATATTTGCAGATGAGGAAGCAGATGAGGAATAAGGGTCCTTTCGTTGTCTTTCTGATCTATCAATTTGTCAATTGAATAAAAAATAACAAACTCCTTCATTTTTTTCGTTCAATCAAAAATGGGAATTCTTAAATTTCATTATTTAATTCTATAGGGTTGACTAATAATTCGATTGCCTCCATATAATTGCTATGCTTAGTCCCAAAAGAACCCGATTTCGTAAACAACATAGAGGAAGGATGAAGGGGGTATCTTATCGAGGCAATCGAATTTGTTTCGGTGGATACGCTCTTCAGGCGCTTGAACCCGCTTGGATCACATCTAGACAA